GTTAAGTATAAAGTAATTAATAAATTAAACTCAGAAAAGAAAAATCAATTAAATGGAAAATGAAAATAAATAATTGAAAATAAATAAAAATGAGACTTCTATTATTTTCATAAGAATGAAGGGGAATAGAAATTCCCTTGTTATTGAAGCGAGACATCAATAACAAACAAGTATTTTTGATTTCTATCAAATCATAATTAAATCGTTTGATCTAGCAATGATTCATTGAGACAAAAAAAGAGGTACCGGCCCGGCCAGTACTTAAACTAGTACACTAGGACCCGGCCGGGGGAATAAATTTTTTGTACAAAATAAAAGAAGTAGGGCATTCTTTCTATTCTATTGTAGATACCTGTTTCGAATAATTATCTAAATGGAATTCTTGATAAAATTCGTTCTTGACTTACTCTTAACTTATTTAAATGAATGCTTAAATAAAAAATATGAAATTACTAATACTAATATGAAATATTAAAATAAAATTTAAAATAATAAAATAAAAATAAAAGCAATGTGATTAAGTTAAGATTTTTTATTTCATATTGAATTTGTTTTATTTAATTTAATAGGAATTAACTTACTATCTTACTATAAATTAATTTACTATCTTACTATATTATATATATATATCTTACATATATAGTATATTATTTATTATAATTATATTTATTATATTATATATTTATATATAGATATATAGTATAATCTATTTATATATAGTATAATCTATACTATACTATACTATAAATACTATAATTTATAGTATAATTAACTAGGATTAATAATTAATTTAAACTATAATTCTATAGTATAATTAACTAGAAGTAATAATAAATTTAATTAATTTAAATGTAATAAATGTAAATTGTAAATGAAAAATAAAATTATTTATACTTAATACTAAAATAACTTAATTCTTAATTACTTAATTCTAATAATTAGAATTCTAAAATTGTAATGCGAAACTCTAATACTAATAAAAAACCCTAATACCTAATACTAAAAAAAAAAAAAGAGTTAAAAATTAGTTAGAGTTAAAAATTAGTTATAGTATAGTAAAAATAAAAAAAAAATGAGTACTTGAGTTGAGAAAAAAATGAGTATTTGAGTTGAGTATGAGTATTATTTATTTATTATATTTATTATTTATTTATTATATTTATTTATTTATTATATAATTATATTAATTATCATATTATTATTATAATATTTATTTATTTATATATTATTTATTTATATATAGTATAATATTTATATATAGTATAATATATATACTATATAATATTTAATATAATATTTATTTATAATAAATATATAATATATAATATATATACTATATAATATTTATTTATAATATATAATATTGATATTTTATATTTATTTATAATATATAATATTGATATTTTATATAATATATAATATTGATATTTTATAATATTTATTTTTATAATTATAATATTTATATTAAATTATAATATTTATATTAAAATATAATATTGATATTTTATAATATTTATTTTTATAATATTTATATTAAAATATTTTAAATATTAAATAAAAATAAAGTAAAATAAATACATTATAAAATAAATACTAAGTACTATCTATTTATATAAATATGATAAATATTAAATATGAATAAAATATATTAAATATGAATAAAATAAATAAAAAAATGTGAATACTGAAAACTATAAAAACTATCTATAAAACTATCTATCTATTCTATAAATCTATATATAAATCTATATATAAATCTATATATAAATCTATATATAAATCTATAAAACTATTTATTATAAAATTATCTATCTATTATAAAATTATCTATAATCTATAATATAATAATAATATTAATAATATGATAATATATGAATATATGTAATAATATATGTATATATGTGTATATATAATAGAATATAGAATATAACAGAATATAGAATATAACTATTTTTAGAATATAACTATTTTAACTATATTTTAACTATATAACTATATAATAAATATAACTATATAATCGAATAGAAATATTATATATAAATTGAAATTGGATATCCATTTTTACATATTTTTACATATTATATATATATTTAATATATTTAAATATTTAAATATTTAATTTTAATTTAAATATTTAATTTTAATATATATCTATTTATATCTATTAATTTATATCTATTAAATAGATATAATTTAATAGATATAATAGAAATATAAAATATAATAGAAATATAAAATAGAAATATAGAATGAAATATAAAATCTTTATCCTTCATTTTATTTTTTTTTCTATATACTATATATTACTTTTTTTATTATTTTTATTTTATTTGACTCTATTTTAATTTAAAATTAAATAGTTTAAATTTTATTTAAATTAAATTGGGAGAGATGGCTGAGTGGACTAAAGCGTCGGATTGCTAATCCGTTGTACGAGTTATTCGTACCGAGGGTTCGAATCCCTCTCTCTCCGCTCGCTCTGATTACCTGACTTGTTCGATTTCAAAGGAATTTCGATTCTTTGATTTGAATTTGATCATTTTATCATAGGTTCATAGGTAAAGTAAATCTTTAGTAAAGTAAATCTATGGATATGAAATAGATAAAATAAAAAGAAAAAATTAGAAAAAACAAGGAAAAACTAAAAATCTCTTTTTTTTTATTCCTCACGCCCAGGATTACGTCCTGGATCATTAGATAAGAATCCGAAGATGAACAGAGAAACAAAAAATATCACTACTGTGTAAACAAAGAGTTTGAGAGTAAGCATTACACAATCTCCAAGATAAGATCATTTTCGAAAAAGGGAATAGATTGCCTATTTTTTCTTTTCACCACATATACTATTTTTTGTATTATTTTTTGTTTAATTAAATTTGTAATTTAATTTGACATGACACACGAAAAACAAACAAAGAAATAAAGTTTTTTTGAAAAGAAAGTCATTTTTACTAATTTATTTGTAATAAGATTTGGATTCCTTCCTTACAAAAAATTTCTTGCCATATCGAAAATTAGGTATTGTGGGGGCCCTAGACCTAATAAACTACTTGCTCACTGAAAGGTTAGAACGAGTGAAAGGTTAGAACGAGTAAATAAGCTGAAAAAATGCATCTCCGCGGTTATTCGATATACAAGAATTTCGATTTTTGAATCGAGGCTTTATTTTTATAATGTAAGACTTAGTCGATCTTATCCATTTTTAGAATTGATTTTTTGAAAAAATCATGACTGAGTTTGGCAAAGGATTAAAGATTTCATCGAAAACTTACAGCAGCTTGCCAAACAAAGGCTAAGAGAAAAAAGAGGACAGGTATGACAGGCATAACATCTACGATTGGATTGAAAACGGCATAAGCTTCAGGCAATTTGGCAATGAAAAAACTATTCGAATAAAGCACAGAATTAAGACAGATACAGATGAAGCTAAAGATATTAAGCATAACAAAGATTTCGTTCTTGTAGATTAGATAATTTTATTTTGATTGAGTTAAGTTATTTTTATAAGGAAAAAATAAAAAGGGCAAGTAAAAAATAAAAAAATCCTTCTTTTTTTTTAACTCTCCCAAATCAAAAGTCCTTCCTTCCATTCTTAAATGAGAATACAAGGAGTTATACTTTCATTTCATACATTATCTTAATTGAATTCTATGTAATGATCAATGAATTTTTTTGATTCTATTTCTAAATCTAATCTACATGTGTGAAATCCCAGCAACAAACAAAAACAACATAAACAACAACATAAACAATATACAACATATCAAACAATATACAACATATCATACAACATATATATATATATATATATATATATATATATATATATATTATGTAGATATTTATGTATGTAGATATTTATGTAGATATTATCTGTAGATATGTTATGTAGATATGTATATATTATGTATGTATTTTATATGTGTTATGTGTATTTATTATGTATGTATTTAATATGTATATGTATGTATTTAATATGTGTTATGTGTATTATGTATTTGTATTTTTTTTTTTGGGGGGGGGGGGGGGGGGGTTGACGAATAACTAATACTAAGACTAGTCTTGACTAGTGCCAAACGGAAAATACTAGTGCCAAACGGAAAATGGGGCGTGGCCAAGCGGTAAGGCAGCGGGTTTTGGTCCCGTTACTCGGAGGTTCGAATCCTTCCGTCCCAGATCGTTTCCATCAGAAACGAAAAATGGGATTACATTGTATCCCACGTAAAACAGAAAAATCTTAATCTTAAAGAGAACAACCCTTTGTTCTTAATTCTTTTAATTCATTTGATTTCTAACAAGCACAATTAAGTGCCAAATACAAATATAGGTGTCATTTTTTTGAATTAAAAAAAGGTCTATCATTCACATTCAGAATATGATCGTACTATGTTATATCCATTTTTAAGTTAGTTATTTAGGGAATGAAATTCCTACTATAATTTTTCAACTACTCATTGTGATTTCGTTTATTTGGTAATTGAATTAGAGATTCAGTTTGGTCATGACTAGAAAACATATCTCCAGTCATGATGTTAAAGTAGGAGATTTTTAATCTTAAAACATTTTTTTATAAACTCTTGGTTGGTACTCGAAGAAGTATGAAAAATCAATATTATCTAGAAACTTACAACTTTGGGGAGTCATTGAAATAGTTTATTTTACTAAAAATTATTTTGTTTTTGTTCCGGGACTTGGATTGGAAATATATAAAATTAAAGGATTATTAAAGGATTTGATATTTATAGTTTTTTGTTATATAATAATGGATCCTTCATGATTGATTGTCCCGAACAATTCGTTCGGGGATGTAAATGAATCTTAAGCTAATTTCTTTTCTTTTTTAGAAATTAGTTTCATTTATATGCATATGATAGAATATCGAGTTAAAAAAATTAGATCCTTGCTGGATTTTCTATGTATAAATACAATACTTATCTTCTATCCTATCCATAATTCTATCCTATCCATAAGTAGAAAGTATGGAGTATTATATACTGCTCGTTGAACCATTGACTATTCATGATTACATGATTACATATTAAATCCATTACGGTTTGCAAGAAAATTGCATTCAAAATGAAAATTAGAGGAATGTTATGGTAAAACTTCGTTTGAAACGATGTGGTAGAAAGCAACGTGCGACTTGAAGGACATGATCGGTTGTGGATTTCGACATCCACCATTTTCTATGGGAATGAAGATGCTCTTGTCTCGACATAGTTTGTTCTGTTCCGTTAGGAACCTAATTTGTCTTAGATTGATAGTACATGATGGAGCTCGAGCAAAAAGGATTGGATTGATTCATTTATCAAGGGGAAGAATCTAGGGTTAGTTCCAATTGATCAATAAGTTAGGCCAACTTTGTAAATATATTCTCAATAATCGAAAGGTTCAAATTTGAAACAAGTTCGAAAAAAGAAAGATTTTTTTTCGGAATTGATAAAATTTTTTCGATAAAAAAAAAAGTGGATCACCGGAGAATTAATTCTTCGTATTCTATTTCTATAGAATTCTATAGAAAAGAAATAACAAAAAACAAAAGGTATGTTGCTGCCCTTTTGAAAAGAGTAAGGATCACCGAAGCAACGTCTAAACCTAATGATTTCACAAAACAAAGATAAAGAATTCCGGAACAAGGAAACACTATTTTCAATTGTCTCAAAAATTGGATTAGATTAGAATAAAAATAGATTCGAGATGAGACAAACAAAAGAGGTTAGAGACGGCTCAATAAATGTTTAAGGATTTACCTTCGAACTCTGTCAGAATTATCCAACTTGAGTTATGAGTACAAATGCAATTTATGTAAGGAAGAACACAAAAGTTACTCAAATCATAGTCTAATTCATTATTTTCTGTTTACTATTTGACATTATATACAGAAAATATACAGGAAGATATACAGAAATTCAAATTATTTTTTTCTTGAGCTCGAGCCGTATGAGGAGAAAACCTCCTATACGTTTCTGAGGGGGTTTATGTACATCTATCCCAATGAGCCATCTATCGAATCGTTGCAATTGATGTTCGATCCCGAAGAGAGGGAAGATATCTTCGAAAAGTGGGTTTTTATGATCCGATAAAGAATCAAACTTATTCAAACGTTCCTGCTATTCTATATTTCCTTGAAAAGGGTGTTCAATCAACAGGAACTGTTTATGATATTTTAAGGCAGGCAGAAATATTTAAAGAAAGGACTTCGGGTTAACGGGTTAATTAAATTTAATTAAATTAAATAAAAAAAAACACAACAACAATAAATATTAATTATTAATAAAAAAAAAAAAAGAAGAAATAATTAATATAAAATCCATCTTTGTGTAATTATTTACCTACAATTTTTTATCTAAAATTTGACTTTTTCTTTCTCTTTCTTTCTCTATTTAATTTATACTAAAATATAAAATACTAAAACTAAAATTTCTTTTTTTTTTTCTTATTAAGTTAAGGAAGCCACCAAGTTATAGGAATCCACCAATAAACAAGGGATTCATCTTGCTTATTGTACCTCTATTCATTGAATAAACATAAACCCGAGATTTTTTCTTTATTTTCTCCTTATCTTATTTTTTTCTTATCAAAATTTAATTTCTTATTTATGTTGTGCCAATCGAACACAAATCCTTAATTTATTTTATTTACTTCAATTTTTATTTGTTTTTTCACCATTGCATTCATATTGACAATGGTGTATTGATCAAATATAATTGATCGTAATCGTAAATAAAGATAAATAAATCTCTTTATTTTGACTCTATACCCTATCTATACCCTACCTATACCTTATAACCCTATCTATACTTATAAAATATATTATTTGATATTTGATTTGGGGTTGATTTGGGGTTGGGTTTTCACGTCAGTCAAATAATGGGTTTGTATTGCCGGGTTTACTGTCATATAATTTGGATTTTCCTTAAGTAAACTTAAGGAAAATCCGAAAATGGATAAAAAAATGGTTAGTCTGTCATAATTTTTGCATCTCTATTAGGAATCTATTGTTTTTTTATTTAATATGATCCGTACATTTTTTTGGTCTTTCTTTATCTTTATATTATAATTGATCAACAAATTCAAAAGAAAGATTTGTTGTTAGTTCAATGTTTTAATGGGTCGTGCAGTGTAATTCAATTGATTTCAAATTTCGATCGTATCTACATATCTTATTTATTTTATTCTTTATTCGGGTTATTCGTTATTCGGGTTGCTAACTCAATGGTAGAGTACTCGGCTTTTAAGTGCGACTATGATCTTTTACACATTTGGATGAAGCAACAAATTCGTCCAGACTATTGGTAAAGTCTATAAGACCACGACTGATCCTCAAAGGTAATGAATGGAAAAAGCAGCATGTCGTAATATCGTAATCGTAATATAATAAAAATAAAAAATGTATTTTTGATAATATAAAAATGAAAGTGGAAATTTGAGTTTATCTTACCGAATCGTTCCCAATTTTTTCTTTTTTTGAGGGGGGGGGGAGGGGAACAAAACAAAACAAATTCACGTTTACAGTTGGGTCTAGTACTAGTAAATAAATGGATAGAGCCCTCTGGCTCTAATTCTGGTAAAAAAAAAAGCAACGAGCTTGTGTTCTTTCTTAATTTGAATTGAATAATTACCTTATCCGATCTAATTAGACGTTAAAAATGGATTAGTGCCTCATACGGGAAGGGGTGGGTTCTCCTGTGAGTGGACCATTGATTCTTTTTCTTTTTTTTAATGAATCCTAACTAGTCTTTATTATGGATTAGAGACAGGTGTGTAAAAGAAACAGTATACTGATAAAGAGAATGAATTCCAAAGTCAAAAGAGCGATCGGGTTGCAAAAATAAAGGGTTTTTATCCTATTGTAGTTATAACGAAGACAAACCAACTCCATAGAAAAAGAGAGTCAAAAGATCTGTTGATTGGACTATATCTTTCCGTTTCGGGGGTATGTTATGTATGTTATGTATATATATATTTATATATTTATTTTTTATTTATATATTTTTTATTACTATTAATTTATTAATTTATTAAATTTTATTAAATTCTTACTAATTACTAACTAGTAGATTTTTACTAAATCTAAATTATTACTATTCGTTTTAAAATTTTAATTACTATTAAATTTTTAATTACTATTAAATTAAACTACTATTAAACTATTAAACTACTATATAAACTATTAAATTTAATTTATTAATTTATTAATAGTTAATAACTATTTACTAGTTAATAACTATTAATTAAATTACTATATTATAATAACTATTTACTAGTTAATAACTATTAATTAAATTACTATATTAATTAAATTACTATTAATTAGTATTAATGAATATATATTATAATATATTATATGCTATATGCTATTTTATTACTATATGCTATTTACTATATGCTATTTTATTACTTTTTATTACTATTATATTTTATTACTTTTTATTACTATTTTATTACTATTACTATTTTATTACTATTATATAATAATATAATATAATAGAATTTTTTACTATTACATTTTACTATTACATAATAGAATAATAGAACATAATATAATAATTAAATTAATATAATAATAGAATTATAAATATATATTATAAATATATATAATAAATATATATATAATAGAATATATAGTAATAGAATAATAGAATTATAATTATATAAATTATATATATAGTTAAATTATATATATAAATTATAATTATATATATATATAAATTATATATTATTATTATATATTATTAAATATTAAATTATATATTATTAAATAATATATTATATATATATATATTATATATATATATATAGCTATATTATATAGTGTATTATAATTTGTATTATAATTATTATGATATAATACAATTATATAACTATATATATAGTTATATAGTCTATTATAGATAGATAGTCTATTATAGATAGAATACATAATACCTTGCTTTGACCACATTGCACTATGTATCAGTTATTTGATAACCCAAGAAATGCCTACTACCTCTGCTTCAAGTGGAAATGTAAATGGAAGAATTACAACGATATTTAGAAAAAGATAGATCTCAGCAACAACACTTTCTATATCCACTTCTCTTTCAAGAGTATATTTACGTATTTGCTTATGAGCACGGTTTAACTAGTTCGATTTTTTATGAATCCGTGAAATTTAAATCTTTGGGTTATGATAATAAATATAGTTCCATACTAGTAAAACGTTTAATTATTCGAATGTATCAACAAAATTTTTGGATTTTTTCGGTTAATGATTCTTACCAAAATCAATTTGTTCGGCACAATAATTTTTTTTTTTTTTTCTCAGATGATATCAGAAGGTTTTGCAGTCATTGTGGAAATTCCATTCTCGCTGCAATTAGTATCTTCCCTTGAAGAAAAAGAAATACCCAAATCTCAGAATTTACAATCTATTCATTCAATATTTCCTTTTTTAGAGGATAAATTTTTGCATTTAAATTATCTGTCAGATATACTAATACCCCATCCCATACATATGGAAATATCGATCCAAATCCTTCAATCCTGGATCCAGGATGTTCCCTCTTTGCATTTATTGCGATTCTTTCTCCACGAATATTATAATTGGAATAGTCTCATTACTCCAAAAAAATCAATTTACGTATTCTCAAAAGAAAATAAAGGATTCTTTTGGTTCTTATATAATTCTTATGTATCTGAATGCGAATTTGTATTAATTTTTCTTCATAAACAAGCTTCTTATTTACGATTAACATCTTCTGGAGTCTTTCTTGAGCGAACACACTTTTATAGAAAAATGGAACATCTTATAGTGTGCCGAAATTTTTTTCAGAAGACTCTATGGGTCTTCAAGGATCCTTTGATGCATTATGTTCGATATCAAGGAAAAGCGATTCTGGGTTCAAGGGGTACTCATTTTCTGTTGAAGAAATGGAAATACTACCTTGTTAATTTCTGGCAATATAATTTTCATTTTTGGTCTCAACCGTGCAGGATCCATATAAACCAATTATCAAAG